CAAAAACCTACCTATTATGACTAAGAATGCGTTATGACTAAGAGTGCGCTACAAGGGAGTCCCCGAAGTTCGTAGAAAAAGAGCAAGTAAATAAAAGGTTTTTCAGAATTTATTTTTTTTGATCATATAGAATTGACAACAAAAATTTTGTTCTTTTTACGAACCTGATGTCGATAAATCCGCGAGTCTAGAAATTCATTTCGGCTAATTGAACCTTCTCGAACTGTTTCTTTTTAAGAACTAAAAATATTTGTGCCAAAATAACAGATGCCAAGAAGACCAAAAGGCCTTGGACACGTAATGGATCTTGAAGTACTATTTCGGCATCTCCCTGACCAAATCCACCCACATTAGGATTACTCGTTAATGGTTGATCAAATTTGATGGATTCACCCTCTGAAACAAGAACTTCTGGTCCTGGAGGGATAATATCAACCACTTGACGTCCATCCGATGGATCTGTTATGATTATTTCATATCCCCCCTTTTCTTTTCGTATGATTTTGCTTACTATGCCCGCCCCTGTAGCATTATAAACTGTATTGTTACTCTTGCTTCCGTCGGGATAAATCTGACCCCTTCCCCTATTTCCTCCTACATATATAGGATATTTTAAGAAGTAAACATCTTTCTTAGTAGCGGGGTCGGGGGAAAGAATAGGAAAGGTGATTTCACTATATTTCTGGCCGGGGACAGGCCCTATTACAAGAATATTTTTTTTATTAGGGCGAAAGCTCTGAAAAGACAAATTTCCTATCTTTTCTTTCATCTCGGGAGAAATACGATCGGAAGGAGCTAATTCAAACCCCTCCGGTAAAATAAGAACAGCCCCCACATTCAAACCCCCTTTCTTACCATTAGCAAGGACTTGTTTCACTTGCTTATCATAAGGAATTCGAACAACTGCTTCAAATACAGTATCAGGAAGTACTGTTTGTGGAACCTCAATATCCACGGGCTTATTAGCTAAATGACAATTGGCACATACAATACGCCCAGTCGCTTCTCGTGGATTTTCATAACCCTGCTGTGCAAAAATGGGATATGCACTTGAAACGGGTGCCCGAGTTATGATATATATCATGAGCGATACGGAAATAGATTGAGTAATATGTTCCTTTATCCAAGAAAAAGTATTTCTAGTTTGCATGGTCTAATCATTGGTCTGAAAATTTCTACAATAAATTGGGTAGGTCGCTAGTATAGTTTCCTATCCACGATTCTGCTATTTATTGGAATCATTTTACTGGAATACTATAGTATAAGTATAAAAATAGTCTGAAAACCGCCCGAATAGAATGTTTTTAATACTTATGTAGAACTACAAAGTAAGAAACGTTCTAATTGGATTAATATTGGTGGATGATTTATCAATCATTCATTGAATGATAAATAACTACAAGTGATGGAGATACACGATTTAAATAACGAAAAATCCAATATTTAAAAATAGTATCGAGAATAACCGGAAAAGTGGAAACAAGACCAGATATAATTTGATCATTATGACCAAATCCAAAATCTTTGTACACAGAACCAATCATTAGTTCCCAGCCGTGGGGTGAATGAAATCCGATACATAAATCAGTTAATAAAAGAATCGAAAAGGCTTTTACTGTATCACTTAAGTTATATAGGAATTCCTGAGCCCAAGAGTTAAGAATAACAAGTTCTTCATTACCTAAAATCGAATAACCACTTAGAATAACAAAACAGATTATATTTGTCGAGAAGTGTAAAATTGTATGGATACGATCCTCGTTGTGTATCTTGATTAATTGGATCGTTTCTTTGTGGATTCCTATAAGAAACTTTTGTAGATATGTCTCCGAGTATTCCTTGATCATTTCTTCCAAGAAGAGGATTTCGTCTAATTCTATGAACTTTTCTAGAATACTTTTTTCTTGAATATCATTCAAAAAAATTTCAGATTGGCCGATATCCACCCAATTAATAACCCAAGATTCCATACTTTTAGTAAATGAGAGAGAAATCCACCAGGGCAGAAATACTATGGATGCAAGATACAAAAGAGGAGTGAAAGCTTTCTTTTTTGCCATTTTTTGCCTGTTAATTTTTAATTAACCCACTCCATTTGTCGACTTTATATAATCGAACCTTTCTTTGAAACATGAGTTGTAGACAAGGTATCAAACCTATGAATCTATTTTATTTATGATTTTGTTTTGAATCTAGAAAGAATACAGAAATAGACTAAGACTCCACTTCGAATTTGACTAAAGAAATAATACAAGTGTTTCCAGATATCTCAATTCATCAAATTCCAAACAAGTGTCTCCTTTCGATGAATAGCCGAAAGAACCCCTTATTCTATGAAAATATCCAATATTTCATAAAAAAAATTCCAACGATTCCCCATAGTCAAGAATAGACTAATTGAGAGAAAGATATTGTGATGGTCAAAAAAATGAGCGGCAAAACAAGACAGAAACAGGCCAGTTATCATTATTAAGAAAACCCATTTATTGGGTAGTAAAGAACACAAATGAAAGGATAAAAAGGTTGATTGAAAAAAAAGAATTTACAAGATATGGTTTATCTGCATCTGTTTATCCTAAACTTAGTTATAGAAAAAACAGGATTCTTGCGTTTTTTCCCTCCTGCTGAGAAAGCATTCGTTCTTCAGCCCAGTTCCTTTTCTTTCTCAAAATCAAAATACTTCAATTGGTACGCGCAAGAAATAGGCCAATTCCGCGGCTTTTTGTTCAATTTCTCGTGGAGTCAAATTCTCATCAGTACGAGTCAACGGAACAGCCCCCCGGCCTCTGATATCCATATAAAGGACAGGACGAGCAAAAATACCCTCTTTAACTTCTATTCGAACGGATTGAATATCTTTTATAAGGAATCGCAGGAATATGCGACGATTTTTTCCAGGAAATCCCCAACGAAAAATACACACTATTCCTTCCTTTCTATCAAATCGATCATAACCACTACCTACATTCCAGGAGATTGTGCACCACAAATAGGAACTAATAAAGAGACCCGCAATCCCGTAGAAAGACATCACGATCCCCTGTGGAAAAAAAATGATTTGCTGAGACGGAACAAAAGATATCAAATTTCTACCAAGAAAACTGGAAGTTCCAACCAACAAGAATCCTAATGAACCTAAAAAAACGATAAGGGCCCAGCAAAAATTACTTAGTTTTCGAGACCCCGTTATAAGTTCTATCCATATATGTTCTGATCGCCAACTCATACTTCATCCGATTGCATTTTATTGAAATTGAGAGAATACCCCAAATGATTTTGACTTTACTTTTTTTGTTTCCGAATGAACTTTCATTAACTAGCACTAGTTTGGTGTGAACTAGCACTAGTTTAATGGGAACTTTTAGGGGTAATTCATCCAATTTGTTTAGATCTAAAATAATAACATACCCCTCATATGATCCCAATATACATATTGATATACATATAGATCGACCAACTTTACATTTTAGGCATCCAGCGATCCTGATCTATTTGAAACTGGCTAGAATTGAGTTACCTATAGATCATTTTCTGCAGGCATAAGAGCTTTTTCCTTTATGTTCGGCAGAAATCACATGTTCTACCATATTTTCTTTTCCGAAATAAATATCTATGTTATGCTACAAGTATAAGTTTCAAAAAAAAAAACGAATGAGATTGGGCCCCCTCAGATCTAAACAATCTTGTTTTTTTGAACATGAAGAAATAAAGAAGCCATTGCAATTGCCGGAAATACTAGGCCTACTAAAGGCACAAAAATAGAGGGAAAGTGGAAAGTTGTCATAAAATGGGGTACCTCGGTTTATTATTTGTACCTGTTCTTATTTTTTTTAATATCATATTTTATATTTATACTAATTATAATTAATAATTGTAATTATTATGAATTCGTAGTTATTATTAATTAATTCAATTTGCAAATTTTTCATTAGAGATATTAAGTATCTAAGTGAGTATATAGAATAAGTCCAAGGAATGTAGAACTAAATAAATGAACTTATTCATCTATCTACATGAAAGATACATATGATAATTCATTTTTTTCTTCGTTTCTTTGTGTTTTGTTCTTGTCTTCGAATTTAATAAAGAAAGAGTTATCCGCAACTTTTGATTTTGATTCTTTCTACAATTAGATCTTAAGTCGCCAAAGAAAACTCCCTTTTTAGTTACTTTGATTCGGATAAGCTAAGATTCGGATAAGATTCGGATAAGCTAACTACTTGTTTGCTACAAATAAAAAAATGGAACTTAGTGCACTCTACTTGATTGAATTGGAATTCAAAGGAAAGAAGGCGTGGAGCTTAAATAACTCACTCAGAACACTTTTCAAAAGATTACGCGGTACGATTAGGTCGAATAAGCCCTTCTGGAATAAATATTCAGCCGCTTGTGAACCTTCGGGTACTGTTTTATTCAATGTTTGTTCAATTACTCTTTTACCCGCAAATGCAATGTAGGAATTTGGTTCGGCAATAATAATATCTCCCAACATACCAAAACTGGCTGTTACCCCACCAGTAGTAGGAGATGTAAGGATTGATACATACAATAACTTTTTATTTGATTGATAATCATATAAAGCAGACGATATTTTAGCCATTTGCATTAGGCTCAAACTCCCTTCTTGCATGCGCGCTCCCCCCGAAGCGCACACTATAATAAGAGGTAGAAATTGATTGGTAGCGTACTCAATCAAGCGGGTGATTTTCTCCCCGACTACGGATCCCATACTACCCCCCATAAACTGAAAATCCATAACCCCAATTGCTACAGGAATACCATTTAGTTGACCTATGCCTGTTTGAACAGCCTCAGTTAATCCTGTCTTTCTTTGATAAGAATCAATCCGATCTTTATAAGGCTCCTCCTCCGAATGAAATCCAATGGGATCCAGAGAGACCATGTCTTCATCCATAGGGTCCCAAGTACCGGGATCGATCGAAACTTCGATTCTTTCTGAACTACTTATTTTCAAATGGTATCCACACTGTTCACAAATA